GTTAATGTAGCTTAATAATTTAAAGCATGACACTGAAAATGTCTAGATGGGTAACAATCTACCCCATAAACACATAGGTTTGGTCCTAGCCTTTCCATTAGCTCTCAGTAAAATTACACATGCAAGCATCCACAACCCTGTGAAAATGCCCTCTAGATTATAATAACATGAGGAGCGAGCATCAAGCACGCACACGCAGCTCAAAACGCTTTGCTTAGCCACGCCCCCACGGGAAACAGCAGTGATAAACCTTTAGCAATAAACGAAAGTTCAACTAAGTTATACTGATTATTAGAGTTGGTCAATTTCGTGCCAGCCACCGCGGCCATACGATTGACTCAAGTTAATGGAATGCGGCGTAAAGAGTGTTTAAGAAATATATCTCCAATAAAGCTAACCTATAACTAAGTCGTAAAAAACCCTGGTTATGGTAAAATATTCTACGAAAGTGGCTTTAATACCCTGAATACACTAAAGCTAAGGCACAAACTGGGATTAGATACCCCACTATGCTTAGCCCTAAACCTCAATAACTTAATCAACAAATTTATTCGCCAGAACACTACAAGCAACAGCTTGAAACTCAAAGGACCTGGCGGTGCTTTACATCCGTCTAGAGGAGCCTGTTCTATAATCGATATACCCCGATAGACCTCACCACCTCTTGCCCCCAGCCTGTATACCGCCATCTTCAGCAAACTCCCTAAAGATCGCAAAGTAAGCAGAAATATAATCATAAAAACGTTAGGTCAAGGTGCAGCCAATGGGGTGGAAAGAAATGGGCTACATTTTCTAAATCAGAAAATTACACGACAACCTTTATGAAATCTAAAGGCCCAAGGTGGATTTAGCAGTAAATCAAGAATAGAGAGCTTGATTGAAACAAGGCCATTAAGCACGCACACACCGCCCGTCACCCTCCTCAAACATCACACAAAAGTATTTTAGTAACTAAATCACTACATATTGGTATAGAGGGGATAAGTCGTAACATGGTAAGCGTACTGGAAAGTGCGCTTGGATAAATCAAAGTGTAGCTTAAATCAAAGCATCCAGCTTACACCCGGAAGATCTCACCCACTAATGATCACTTTGAGCCAACTCTAGCCCAAGCCCCCATACAACTGTACTACCTACAATACTATAACCAAATCATTTACCTATTATAAAAGTATAGGCGATAGAAATTTCACCTTAGGCGCAATAGATACAGTACCGCAAGGGAAAGACAAAAACTTAATAAAGCACAAAAAAGCAAAGACAAACCCTTCTACCTTCTGCATAATGAATTAACTAGAAATAACTTTATATAGAGAACTTCAATAATGCCCCCCGAAACCAAGCGAGCTACCCAAAGACAGCTAAAAGAGCACACCCGTCTATGTGGCAAAATAGTGGGAAGATCTATGGGTAGTGGTGACAAACCTATCGAGCCTGGTGATAGCTGGTTGTCCAAGACAGAATTTCAGTTCAACCTTAAATTTACTTACAGACCCACTAATCCTCCCGTAAATTTAATTGTTAGTCTAAAGAGGGACAGCTCTTTAGACTTTAGGAAATAACCTTTTATAGAGAGTAAGACATTCCACCACTACAGTTGGCCTAAAAGCAGCCATCAATTAAGAGTGCGTTCAAGCTCAATACCTAATTATCCTTAATTCTACTAATAATACCAAACCCCTATAACACATTGGACTAATCTATTTCCCAATAGAAGCAACAATGTTAGTATAAGTAACATGAAATTATTCTCCTCGCATAAACTTATCTCAGACCGAAACAACTACTGCTAGTTAACAGTCCAATCACCACGTACTATACCTTAACATAATATTATTTAAACTGTTAACCCAACACAGGTATGCATCCAGGAAAGATCAAGAGAAGTAAGAGGAACTCGGCAAACTCTACCCCCGCCTGTTTACCAAAAACATCACCTCTAGCATTACTAGTATTAGAGGCACTGCCTGCCCGGTGACACATGTTTAACGGCCGCGGTACCCTGACCGTGCAAAGGTAGCATAATCACTTGTTCTCTAAATAAGGACTTGTATGAATGGCCACACGAGGGTTTAACTGTCTTTTACTTCTAATCAGTGAAATTGACCTATCCGTGAAGAGGCGGATATAACTTAATAAGACGAGAAGACCCTATGGAGCTTAAATTTAATAGTACAAACCAACAATTTAAAAACCAATAGGCAACAACCCACCGTTCATGTACTATGAATTTTGGTTGGGGTGACCTCGGAGTATAATACAACCTCCGAAAAACATACACCAAGACTTCACCAGTCTAAGTAGATATACACACCCATTGACCCAATAACTTGATCAACGGACTAAGTTACCCTAGGGATAACAGCGCAATCCTATTTTAGAGTCCATATCGACGATAGGGTTTACGACCTCGATGTTGGATCAAGACATCCTAATGGTGCAGCCGCTATTAAGGGTTCGTTTGTTCAACGATTAAAGTCTTACGTGATCTGAGTTCAGACCGGAGAAATCCAGGTCGGTTTCTATCTATTAAATATTCCTCCCAGTACGAAAGGACAAGAGAAATAGAGCCTACTTCACAAAGCGCCCTCACAAATCAAATGATCGTTATCTCAATCCCATAAACTAATACCCCACCCCTAGAGTAGGGATCGTTAAGATGGCAGAGCCCGGTAATTGCATAAAACTTAAAACTTTATAACCAGAGGTTCAACTCCTCTTCTTAACAACGTGTTTATAATCAACTTACTCCTGCTAATTATTCCTGCCCTAATTGCCATAGCATTTTTAACGCTCATAGAACGAAAGGTCTTGGGCTATATACAATTTCGCAAGGGCCCTAACATAGTAGGCCCCTACGGAATACTTCAACCATTTGCGGACGCAATAAAACTCTTTACAAAAGAACCCCTACTACCCACCACATCTACTACAACCCTATATGTAATTGCCCCAACCCTAGCCCTCTCCATCGCCCTCCTTATATGAAGCCCCCTTCCCATACCATATCCCTTAATTAACTTCAACCTAGGTCTTCTATTTATACTAGCAACATCAAGCCTAGCCGTTTATTCAATCCTATGATCCGGGTGAGCATCCAACTCAAACTACGCACTAATCGGCGCATTACGAGCAGTAGCCCAAACAATTTCATACGAAGTCACCCTAGCTATTATTCTGCTATCAACCCTACTAATAAGCGGCTCATTCAACTTACACTCACTTATTTTAACACAAGAGCACTCCTGACTTTTATTACCATCATGACCTTTAGCAATAATATGATATATTTCCACACTAGCAGAAACCAATCGAGCTCCCTTCGACTTAACAGAAGGCGAATCAGAACTAGTTTCAGGATTCAACATTGAGTATGCTGCAGGTTCATTCGCCCTCTTCTTTATAGCAGAATATATAAATATTATTATAATAAACGCCCTAACCACCACCGTCTTCTTAGCTTCACCCTATAGCATAAACCTACCAGAACTCTATACAATAAACTTTATAACCAAAGCCCTTCTATTGACTATTCTATTTCTATGAATTCGAACATCATATCCTCGATTCCGCTATGACCAACTAATACACCTTCTATGAAAAAACTTTTTACCTCTCACACTAGCACTATGCATATGATATGTCTCAATACCAACTCTAACATCCGGCATCCCACCTCAAACATAAGAAATATGTCTGACAAAAGAGTTACTTTGATAGAGTAAATTATAGAGGTTTAAATCCCCTTATTTCTAGAACCATAGGAGTTGAACCCATGCCTGAGAACTCAAAACTCTCCGTGCTACCTACTACACCATATTCTAACTAGTAAGGTCAGCTAAATAAGCTATCGGGCCCATACCCCGAAAATGTTGGTTAAACCCCTCCCGTACTAACATCAACCCTCTAGCCCACCTTATTATTTTCCTCACCATCCTAGCAGGAACCGTAATTACAATAATAAGCTCACACTGATTCCTAATCTGAATAGGCCTAGAATTAAATATACTAGCCATCGTACCCCTGCTAGCCAAAAACACAAATCCCCGCTCCACAGAAGCAGCCACTAAATATTTTCTAACACAAGCAACCGCATCCATAGTCCTACTAATAATCATCTACCTAAATAACCTATTTTCCGGGCAATGAACAATTTATCCATCCCTAAATCAAGCCCTAGCTACAATAATACTAATTGCCCTGACAATAAAATTAGGAATAGCCCCTCTTCACTTTTGATTACCAGAAGTAACCCAAGGCATCCCTCTAATTCCTGCTATACTTATTCTTACATGACAAAAACTAGCCCCTTTATCTATTTTACTCCAAATCTTTTCATCAATTGACACCAATACCCTACTAACAATCTCAATCTTATCTATTATAATCGGCAGCTGAGGCGGACTTAACCAAACACAATTACGTAAAATTCTAGCTTACTCCTCAATCACCCATATAGGATGAATAATAGCAGTACTATATTACGACCCAAATATTACAATCCTAACTCTACTCATCTACATCCTTCTAACAATTTCCACATTCATGACCTTCTACCTAAACTCAAACATAACAACCCTATCACTATCACACACCTGAAATAAACTTACATGAGTAATACCCATAATTCCATTAATAATAATATCCCTAGGGGGCCTACCCCCACTAACAGGCTTTTCCCCCAAATGAGCAATTATACAAGAACTTACAAAAAGTGACAACCTTATTATCCCCCTCACTATAGCCATACTTACACTAATAAATTTATACTTCTACATACGCCTGACATACTCTATCTCAATAACAGTATTCCCCACATCCAACAACACAAAAATCAACTGACAACTAAAATATATAAAACTCTCACCACTTCTCCCCCCACTCATAATTTCTTCCACCCTTCTATTACCCACAACCCCACTAATACTAATAATCTAGAAATTTAGGTTAACAAGACCAAGAGCCTTCAAAGCTCTAAGCAAGTAATTTTACTTAATTTCTGCACCCATTATAAGGACTGCAAAACTACACTTTGCATCAACTGAACGCAAATCAATTACTTTTATTAAGCTAAGCCCTTCCTAGACTGATGGGACTCTAACCCACAAAAATTTAGTTAACAGCTAAATAACCTAATCAACTGGCTTCAATCTACTTCTCCCGCCGTTAGGGAAAAAAAGGCGGGAGAAGCCCCGGCAGAATTGAAGCTGCTTCTTTGAATTTGCAATTCAATATGATAAATCACCTCAGAGCTGGCAAAAAGAGGACTTCCTCTGTCTTTAGATTTACAGTCTAATGCTTACTCAGCCATTTTACCCATTCTACTTATGTTCATAAACCGCTGATTATTTTCAACTAACCATAAAGATATCGGAACATTATATTTACTATTTGGCGCATGAGCAGGGGCAGTAGGAACAGCCCTAAGTCTCCTAATTCGAGCAGAACTCGGTCAGCCTGGAAGTTTAATAGAAGACGACCATATTTATAACGTTATCGTTACCTCTCACGCATTTATTATAATTTTCTTCATAGTAATACCAATTATAATCGGGGGCTTTGGAAACTGACTTGTTCCTCTAATAATTGGCTCCCCCGATATAGCATTTCCTCGAATAAATAATATAAGCTTCTGACTTCTACCCCCATCCCTTCTTCTACTACTCGCATCCTCAACCCTAGAAGCCGGAGCCGGTACTGGTTGAACAGTCTACCCCCCTCTAGCGGGAAATATATCACACCCAGGAGCCTCTGTAGACCTCACTATTTTTTCACTTCACCTGGCTGGTATTTCCTCCATTCTAGGGGCTATTAATTTTATCACAACAATCATTAACATAAAACCTCCGGCCATAACCCAGTATCAAACACCTTTATTTGTCTGATCTGTCCTTATTACAGCAGTCTTACTACTCCTATCTCTTCCGGTTCTGGCCGCCGGAATTACCATACTACTAACAGACCGCAATCTTAATACTACATTCTTCGATCCTGCTGGTGGCGGAGACCCTATCCTATATCAACACCTGTTCTGATTTTTTGGGCACCCTGAAGTATATATCCTCATTCTTCCAGGCTTCGGAATAATCTCACACATTGTAACGTACTACTCTAACAAAAAAGAACCATTTGGGTATATAGGAATAGTATGGGCCATAATATCCATTGGTTTCCTGGGATTTATTGTATGAGCCCACCACATATTTACTGTGGGTATAGACGTAGACACACGTGCATACTTCACGTCAGCCACTATAATTATTGCCATTCCCACAGGAGTAAAAGTATTTAGTTGATTAGCCACACTGCACGGCGGTAATATCAAATGATCTCCCGCAATACTATGAGCTCTAGGCTTTATTTTCCTCTTTACCGTAGGTGGACTGACAGGAATTGTATTAGCCAACTCATCGTTAGACATCGTCCTACATGACACATACTATGTAGTAGCCCACTTTCATTACGTTTTATCCATAGGAGCAGTATTTGCCATTATAGGAGGTTTTATCCACTGATTCCCATTATTCTCCGGTTACACGCTCGACCAAACCTATGCTAAAATTCACTTCACCATTATATTTGTAGGCGTAAATCTAACCTTTTTCCCACAACACTTTCTTGGCTTATCTGGAATGCCCCGACGATATTCAGATTATCCTGATGCATATACTACATGAAATATCGTATCATCTGTAGGCTCATTTATTTCATTAACAGCAGTTATCCTAATAATTTTTATAATTTGAGAAGCTTTTTCCTCAAAACGAAAAGTCTTAACCGTTGAACAACTAACTACCAATCTAGAATGACTCTACGGCTGCCCCCCTCCTTATCACACATTTGAAGAATCCACCTATGTAAAATCTTTAAGCGAAAAAGGAAGGATTTGAACCCCCAAAAATTGGTTTCAAGCCAATCCCATAGACCCTATGACTTTTTCAATGAGATATTAGTAAAAAAATTACATAACTTTGTCAAAGTTAAATTATAGACCAAATCCTATATATCTTAATGGCACACCCAGCCCAACTAGGCCTACAAAATGCTACATCCCCTATCATAGAAGAACTTATCGCCTTCCACGACCATGCTCTTATAATTATTTTTCTAATTAGCTCACTAGTATTATATATTATCTCCCTAATGCTCACAACCAAATTAACCCACACCAGCACAATAAATGCCCAAGAAATCGAAATAATTTGAACCATTCTACCTGCAATTATCCTTATTATAATTGCTCTTCCATCCCTACGCATCTTATATATAACAGATGAATTTAACAAGCCCTATTTAACTCTTAAAGCCATTGGCCACCAATGATACTGAAGTTATGAGTATTCAGACTATGAAGACCTAGCCTTCGACTCCTACATCACACCTACATACTTTCTCGAACCTGGAGAATTCCGACTCCTTGAAGTAGACAACCGAACAACTCTACCCATAGAAGCAGATATCCGTATATTAATCTCATCACAAGACGTCCTACACTCATGAGCCGTTCCATCGCTAGGCGTTAAGGCAGATGCAATCCCTGGACGCTTAAACCAAGCTATACTGGCCTCCATACGACCAGGCCTATTTTACGGACAATGCTCAGAAATTTGCGGGTCAAATCATAGCTTTATGCCCATTGTCCTAGAATTTATTTATTTCCAAGACTTCGAAGTGTGAGCCTCATACCTATATATCGTATCACTGTAAAGCTACCTAGCATTAACCTTTTAAGTTAAAGATTGAGAGCACCCCCTCTCTACAGTGAATGCCTCAACTGGACATATCACCATGACCAATAGTGATTATATCAATAATTTTAACCCTATTCTACATTACTCAATTAAAAATATTAAACTTTACTTTCTATAGCACCCCATCATCAAAATTAACCATACCATATAAACACAAAACAACCTGAGAACTAAAATGAACCAAAATTTATTTGCCTCCTTCAATGTACCAATAATACTAGGAATCCCCCTAGTTATATTAATTATTCTATTTCCCACTATGTTAATCTCACCCCCTAATAAGCTAATCAACAATCGGCTCTCCTCTCTTCAACAATGACTAATCCAACTTACACTAAAACAAATAATAATAGTTCATAGCACTAAAGGACGAACTTGATCCCTTATACTCATAGCCCTAATTACTTTCATCGCCCTAAACAATCTCCTCGGAATAACACCCTACGCATTCACACCAACCACTCAGCTATCAATAAATTTAGCTATAGCAATCCCCCTATGAGCAGCCACCGTACTTACAGGACTTCGATTTAAAACAAAAGCATCTCTCGCCCATTTTTTACCCCAAGGAACACCCATACCACTTATCCCGATACTAATTGTCATTGAAACAATCAGCCTCTTCATCCAACCAATTGCACTAGCCGTACGACTAACAGCCAATATTACAGCAGGCCACCTGCTAATACACTTACTTGGAGACACCACACTAACCCTTCTATCCTTCTACATCCCCTCTTCCATGATTACAATTGTTATTATTATTTTACTTATTATACTAGAACTAGGTGTAGCCCTAATCCAAGCCTACGTTTTTACACTCTTAGTAAGCCTTTACCTGTACGACAACTCATAATGACCCACCAAGCACATGCCTACCATATAGTTAACCCAAGCCCCTGACCATTAACAGGAGCCCTATCAGCTTTCCTACTAACTTCTGGCCTAGCCATATGATTCCACTTCTATTATATCCCCCTTCTTGCCACAGGATTACTAGCCAGCGCATTAACAATATTTCAATGATGACGAGATGTGGTACGAGAAGGCACATATCAAGGCCACCATACCATGCCTGTCCAAAAAGGCCTCCGATACGGGATAGTTCTATTTATTATTTCAGAGATCTTCTTTTTTGCTGGCTTCTTCTGAGCATTTTACCACTCCAGCCTAGCCCCAACCCCGCAAACAGGAGGACATTGACCCCCAACAGGTATTTTTCCCCTTAACCCAATAGAAGTACCGCTTCTAAATACAGCCATTCTACTAGCGTCAGGAGTTACAATTACTTGAGCACACCACAGCCTAATAGAAGCCAACCGAAAAGAATCAATTCAGGCACTAGCCCTAACCATTACATTAGGTATTTATTTTACATGTTTACAATTATCAGAATACTCTGAAGCCTCTTTCACCATTTCCGACGGAATTTATGGATCAACATTCTTTGTAGCTACAGGCTTTCACGGCCTCCACGTCATTATTGGAACCACATTCCTTACAACCTGTTACGTTCGCCAACAACTATTTCATTTTACAACTAATCACCACTTTGGCTTCGAAGCCGCTGCATGATACTGACACTTCGTAGACGTAGTATGATTATTCCTCTATATCTCTATCTATTGATGAGGATCCTACTCTCTTAGTATAAATAGTACTATTGACTTCCAATCAATAAGCCTTGATAAACTCGAGAGAGAGTAATTAATTTAACACTAACCCTAGCAACTAATATTCTCCTAGCCCTGTTTCTAATTACAATTACATTTTGATTACCACAATTAAATACTTACACAGAAAAATTTAACCCCTATGAATGCGGATTTGACCCCACAACCTCAGCCCACCTGCCCTTCTCCATAAAATTTTTTCTAGTAGCTATCACATTTCTCCTCTTTGACCTAGAAATTGCCCTACTACTACCCCTGCCATGGGCAACCCAAACAAATAACCTAATATTAACAATTAACACAATCCTTACTTTAATTATTATTCTAGCACTAGGACTAGCCTATGAATGGACTCAAAAAGGGTTAGATTGAGTTGAATTGGTATATAGTTTAACCAAAACAAATGATTTCGACTCATTAGATTATGATAAATCATATTTACCAAGTGCCTTTCATCTACATCAACACCTCATTAGCATATTTTATATCTCTATTAGGACTATTAATCTACCGATCACATCTAATGTCATCCCTACTATGCTTGGAAGGTATGATACTATCACTATTCATTATAGCCGCACTTACAACCCTAAATATACATTTTATACTGATATATATAATACCCATTACCCTTCTGGTATTCGCCGCATGTGAAGCCGCAGTAGGGTTAGCCTTACTAGTTCTAATTTCCAACCTATACGGCCTAGATTATGTACAAAACCTAAACCTACTTCAATGCTAAAAATTATTATACCCACAATTATGCTACTTCCAACAATATGACTTTCAAAAAATCATATAATCTGAATTAATACAATAACATGCAGCTTACTAATCAGCGCCCTAACCCCCTTGCTCTTATATTTACCAAACAACTTATGCAACCTATCATTAAATTTTTTCTCAGATCCACTAACATCACCCCTCTTAACCCTAACAGCCTGATTATTACCCCTAATAATTTTAGCAACCCAACAACATCTCCACAATAACCCCCTTCCACGAAAAAAACTATATATCTCAATACTTATCCTTTTACAAATCTCTTTAATCATAACATTTACAGCCTCAGAACTAATTTTATTTTATATCCTATTCGAAACCACCCTAATCCCCACCCTAATTATTATTACTCGCTGGGGGTACCAGCCAGAACGCCTCAATGCCGGCTCATATTTTTTATTCTACACACTAGCAGGGTCCCTCCCACTACTCATCACACTCCTTTATCACTTAAGCAATTTAGGGTCATTAAATATCCTAATAATAATTAATGCCAAAGAAATATTATTATCCTGAACTAATAATATCACATGACTAGGTTGCATAATAGCCTTTATAGTCAAAATACCCTTATATGGACTTCACCTGTGACTACCTAAAGCTCACGTTGAAGCTCCAATTGCTGGCTCAATAGTACTTGCAGCAATCCTACTAAAACTTGGTGGTTACGGTATAATACGAATTACCCCCATCCTTAACCCCCTAACAGAAAAAATAGGTTACCCCTTTCTTATTTTATCCCTATGAGGCATAGTTATAACAAGCTCCATCTGCTTACGACAAGCTGACCTAAAATCACTCATCGCTTACTCCTCTGTAAGCCACATAGCACTTGTTATCTTAGCCATCCTCATTCAAACCCCTTGAAGCTTTACCGGTGCAATAATCCTTATAATCGCCCATGGACTTACCTCATCCCTATTATTCTGTCTAGCAAACTCAAACTATGAGCGAATTCACAGCCGAACTATAATATTTACCCGAGGTCTCCAAGCACTATTTCCACTACTAGCCCTTTGATGACTCCTGGCAAACCTCGCCAATCTCGCCTTACCTCCAACCATTAACCTTATAGGAGAACTATTCACAATCTTGGCCTCCTTCTCCTGATCTAACTTTACTATTATATTTACAGGGTCTAATATACTAATTACAGCCCTATACTCACTTCACATATTTACCTCAACACAACGAGGACCACTAACGTACAGCACTAGTAATATTAAACCTCTCTTCACACGAGAAAATACACTAATACTAATGCATACAGCACCAATACTTCTCCTCGCCCTTAATCCCAAAGTGATTATAGGGTTAACACCTTGTAGTTATAGTTTAACAAAAACATTAGATTGTGAATCTAACAATAGAGGCTTACAACCTCTTACCTACCGAGAAAGCACGCAAGAACTGCTAATTCATGCCCCCAAGCTTAACAACTTGGCTTTCTCAACTTTTAAAGGATAGTAGTTATCCATTGGTCTTAGGAACCAAAAACATTGGTGCAACTCCAAATAAAAGTAAATGCACTCCTCCATAGCATTATTAATGCTAGCCCCCCTACTAATACCCATCATAATTACCCTAATCAAACCTCACAAAAACATCTTGTACCCGCACTATGTAAAATTAGCTATCATCTACGCCCTCACCATTAGCATTTTAACTATAACAACATTTATCTTCACAGGCCAAGAATCTATAATTTCAAACTGACACTGAGTAACAATTCATACTATTAAATTATCCCTAAGCTTTAAATTAGATTTCTTCTCCATCATATTTGCCCCCGTAGCACTATTCGTCACCTGATCAATCGTAGAATTCTCAACATGATATATGAACTCAGACCCCAACATTAACCAATTCCTCAAATACCTACTCATTTTCCTTATCACTATACTAATTTTAATTACCGCTAACAACCTACTTCAGCTCTTCATCGGATGAGAAGGAATAGGCATCATATCTTTCCTATTAATTAGCTGGTGATACGGCCGATCAGACGCCAACACAGCAGCCCTTCAAGCAATCCTATACAATCGTATTGGAGATATCGGCTTTATCTTAGCAATAGCATGATTCTTTATATTTTCAAACTCATGGGATTTCCAACAAATATTTACCCTCAACCCCAACCCAGATCTCTTCCCCCTAGTAAGCCTTCTCCTAGCAGCAACAGGAAAATCAGCCCAATTCGGCCTCCACCCATGACTACCCTCCGCTATAGAAGGACCCACACCAGTCTCAGCACTACTTCACTCTAGCACAATAGTTGTTGCCGGAATCTTCCTAATTATCCGCTTTCACCCCTTAATTGAAAGTAATCCATCCATCCAAACACTCACATTATCACTAGGAGCTATTACTACCCTATTTACAGCAATCTGTGCCCTTACACAAAATGACATGAAAAAAATCGTAGCCTTCTCAACTTCAAGCCAACTTGGTCTTATAATAGTAACAGTAGGCATTAACCAACCACATTTAGCCTTCCTTCACATTTGTACTCACGCTTTCTTCAAGGCCATACTATTTTTATCTGCAGGATCTATTATCCACAGCCTTAGCAACGAGCAGGACATCCGAAAAATAGGAGGCCTATTTAAAATACTACCATTTACTGCTTCCTCCCTAATCATTGGCAGCCTCGCACTCATGGGCATGCCTTTCCTCACGGGCTTCTACTCAAAAGACCTAATCATCGAAACCGCCAACATGTCGTATACCAACGCCTGAGCCCTTACAATTACCCTACTAGCAACCTCCCTCACAGCCATATACAGCATTCGCATTATTTTCTACACTCTAACAGGACACCCCCGATTCACATCCCTTATCCTAATTAATGAAAATAACCCCTCACTAATAAACCCTATTAACCGCCTAGCAGTGGGCAGCATCTTCGCCGGGTTTCTTATTTCCAACTGCATCCCCCCTACTTCATATCCCCAAGTCACTATACCAAACCACCTTAAATTAGCAGCCTTGGGCGTAACTATTCTAGGACTTCTTATAGCAATAGAACTTAACCTTATAACCAATAATATAAAATTAAACACCCCAGTAAAATCCTTCTACTTCTCTAATATACTAGGCTTCTACTCAATTACCACCCATCGATCAAATCCCCACTCAAGCTTAACCGCAAGTCAAAACTTTACCTCAACCCTATTAGACCTATTCTGATTAGAAAAATCCATACCAAAAATAACAACACAAACTCAAATTTCAATATCTACAACAACTTCAACCCAAAAAGGCCTAATCAAGCTCTACTTCTTATCATTCTTTATCCCACCCGCCTTGACACTACTATTAATTATCTAACCCCCACCACGAGTAAGCTCAATCGCAATATGTATACCCATAAACAACGCCCAACAAGTGACTAAAACAACTCAAACACCATAATTATACAAAGCAGCAGCACCCGTAGGATCTTCACGAATTAATCCTGGCCCATCACCTTCATAAATTATCCAACTAGATACAGTCTTATAATTAACAGTGACTTCCACCGTTTTATTAGGATCCCCACCCAATAAAGCTACCATAGTTATCTCCATTACTAAACCCAACATAAAAATTCCTAAAATATCAATGCTCGACACTCATGTCTCAGGATACTCATCAATTGCCATCGCCGCAGTGTAACCAAAAACAACCATTATACCACCTAAATAAACTAAAAAGACTATAAGCCCTATATAAGACCCACCAAAACATAATATAATTGCACAACCCACAGCACCACTAAAAATCAACACCAACCCCCCATAAATAGGTGAAGGCTTAGAAGAAAACCCTACAAACCCTATTACTAAAACAATACTTAATGAAAATAAAGCATACATCATTATTCCCACATGGACTATAACCATGACTAATGATATGAAAAACCATTGTTGTATTTCAACTATAAGAATCTTAATGACTACCCCCCGCAAAACACACCCACTAGCAAAAATCATTAACAACTCATTTATTGACCTTCCCACACCATCCAACATCTCCGCTTGATGAAATTTCGGCTCACTCCTAGGTATTTGCCTGATTATCCAAATCACTACAGGTCTATTCTTAGCCATGCACTACACACCAGACACCTCAACTGCCTTCTCCTCAGTCGCCCACATCACCCGAGACGTCAACTACGGCTGAATAATCCGCTACCTACACGCCAACGGCGCCTCCATATTTTTCATCTGCCTCTTCCTCCACATTGGCCGAGGCTTATATTACGGATCATTCCTTTTTCTGAAGACCTGAAACGTCGGTATTATCCTCCTACTCACAACCATAGCCACAGCATTCATAGGCTATGTCCTCCCATGAGGCCAAATATCATTCTGAGGTGCCACAGTAATTACAAACCTCCTATCAGCCATCCCATACATCGGATCTGACCTCGTACAATGAATCTGAGGTGGCTTCTCAGTAGATAAAGCTACCCTCACACGATTTTTCACCTTTCACTTTATCTTACCCTTTATTATCGCTGCCCTAGCAACCATCCACCTCTTGTTTCTGCATGAAACAGGATCAAGTAATCCATCAGGAATGACATCAGACCTCGACAAAATCACATTTCACCCCTATTATACTACCAAAGACATTCTAGGCCTAATCATTCTCCTCCTATGCCTAGTAAGCCTAACCCTATTTTCACCTGACCTTCTTACTGACCCAGATAATTATACACTAGCTAACCCCCTCAACACCCCACCCCATATTAAACCGGAATGATACTTCCTATTTGCATACGCAATTCTACGATCTATCCCTAATAAATTAGGAGGCGTCCTAGCCCTAATACTCTCCATCCTAATCCTCATATTTATTCCTACTCTCCACCTATCAAAGCAACAAAGCATAGGATTCCGACCCATTACCCAAATCCTATTCTGAGCCCTAGTAGCCGACCTATTCACGCTCACATGAATTGGGGGCCAACCAGTCGAATACCCCTTCATAACTATCGGTCAAACCGCATCCATCATATACTTTCTAATTATCATTACACTTATCCCCCTCTCCGCCCTAATTGAAAATAAACTACTTAAATGGTAAACGTCTTTGTAGTATAACACAATACCCTGGTCTTGTAAACCAGAGATGGAGAACCCTCTCCCCAAGACATCTCAGGGAAAGAAATCCTCCATTCTACCTTCAACACCCAAAGCTGAAATTCTAATCTTAAACTACTCCCTGAATACCAAACCAACCTATATCATTGAAAGCCCTACCCTAAAGTACTTCATAGGTAAATTAAACATCCCACCCATATGTAATTAGTGCATTATTGCTTGTCCCCATGAATAATACATAGTACTAAGAATGCTTAACTATACATAGTACATCAACCACAAACAATGCATTAAAAGATCCTCAACATGCTTACAGGCAAGGACTATACCTCTATAAACAACCATAGTACATACAACGCAACAAAGTACTACAAACATACACTAGAACACGGATATTGCACAGAACATAGATCTAATAATAGTACATAGCACATTAGTTCATTAACTGTACATAAAAAGCACACAGCACTCGGTAAGTTCTCTTCAATACGGATATTCTCCAGGTATTGTTTGGTCTCTTAATCTACCATCCTCCGTGAAATCAACAACCCGCCCACATTTTGCCGCTCTTCTCGCTCCGGGCCCATATAGACAGGGCTTGGCTATACTGGAACTATATCTGACATTTGGTTCCTACCTCAGGGCCATACTTCTAAGATCGTACATACATTCCCCTTAAATAAGACATCACGATGGTGTGGCGCTATCACCCTTTTAACCTGGTCAGGAATGCACGCGGAGGGCCTTTATGGGGGAGGGTTATGTACTCCTCAGCATTGCCGTAGGCTGGAAGAAAAGGCTCCAACAACAGTCCTGTGGCGTCTGGATGTGATTTGCCAGGCTTTATGCTATCATCGCACCTCTGATTGAATGTCTTGGCCCCCATCCCGACCACTAAGGTGTTATTCAGTCAATGGTTACAGGACATAATAAGCAACATTTACCAGCACCCACCAAAAAAAATTATTTTAAAAATTTTTAAAAATTTTTAAAAATTTTTAAAAAATTTTAAAATTTCCAACCCCTAAAAATGAAGCACACCTGGCTAAACTTTCTGAGGCGCGTATCGTAAAGAGACATCCCCCTACCAATATGTTCACTATTTAATACTTAAAAGACACATAAATCCTACAACCCACATAATTCAGTGAATAATACTACCCCTGATTACTTCCTACGCACCTCAGAACATACCCTTCAGAAAGCGTACTTATGTTTATACAATAAAAATTTAAATCTAACAAATTATTACTCAAACATATTAAATTAA